CATAAAAGTAGGAAAGACTCTTCGGATCTAGTCATACCATTAGATTCTATTGACAATTCCAAAAAAACTGTTCATAGTATGATAATACTATGATGATGATTATCATAGTATGATGACGGTCGGGTGGATATGCCCCTATCGTCTAGTGGTTCAGGACATCTCTCTTTCAAGGAGGCAGCGGGGATTCGACTTCCCCTGGGGGTAGGGAGGAAGTTGATCGTAGATTATCAATAAATCTAGAATTAATTCTTCCTGGGTCGATGCCCGAGCGGTTAATGGGGACGGACTGTAAATTCGTTGACGATATGTCTACGCTGGTTCAAATCCAGCTCGACCCAAGAATTCGTTGCTCCATGAATATGAAATAACCAATTTGTCCTCCAGAAACAGAAATGCCTGATCCGTAGAAATGAAGAGAAAGAGTCAATTTTTTCTCTATGCCATGTTTTTCTAATTCGTTCTGATTTTTCTAACGATCTAGATTAATGATACTTAATCTTAATTAAGTATCATTAAAAAAAAATAGTTCTTTTTCTCATTGAAAAATTTATTTTCTATTTTTTTGGCAATAAAATAACCACTCGTTACTAGTAATCCGTGTCGCTCTCACTATATTCCATATCCATGTGGATATTCAGTATATCATTCGTGTTTCTGTTACAACACAACGAATAGAATGTTCTTATCAAACTAGTAAGAATATGTATGCCATACACCTTGCTGGGATTGTAGTTCAATCGGTCAGAGCACCGCCCTGTCAAGGCGGAAGCTGCGGGTTCGAGCCCCGTCAGTCCCGAACTAGGATTAGGATCCGATGAATTTATCAATTCATCCCCCCATTTTCTGTGAAAAGGGGGACAGGTAGCAAGATCTAATCCCCAGCGAGCGGGGATCCTTATTTCTTTTGTTTTTTGTTTCGCATTTATCATCAGACAAGTACGGTAATTTCAATTTCTTTCACTAATACCCCTTGATAAGGGGAGACATATGTAAGTTGGTACAATCGGTGGCATTACTATATTACTATATTCAGTATTTGAATAGATACCATACTCGTCTTACTTTCTTTTTCAATTGTTCTTGAACAATGAAATGGAATAGAGTTCCCCTATTTTTACCGGGAGTACATACACAAATTGTATTCGTTTATTGTACGATACACAATGAACTTAACATAATTAAATTACCTCGACTTTGTTTGTGTATCCTCAATGACTAATTGGAAACAATCTATCTATTCTCATGCAAATTGCACACTGAATTTTTGATGTATGCGTTCTAGTCTCAATCCAAGAAAGAAGAAGAGATACTATACTAATCTCAATCCAAGAAAGAAGAAGAGATACTATACTAATAAAATAAAAGACCAAGCAACGCCCCTTTTTAGTAAATTTGTTGGAATATTAGATCTTTTCTACTTAACACCCGTCCTTTTTTCCATCTCACTTCTACTGTTTGGATCTGTGTGACCCATAGAATACCGGTCGTATAATATCTCATAATTGTATGTATAAGTATAAGGAAAGAGAGTTGTATAAGAAAGACAAAGACAGTAGGTTATGGAAAAGAAAAAAAAAGTGGAAAAAAGGATGAAAAATTCAATTGAATTCCTGATCCAATAAAGAATCCCATTTCGGATTTAGTATGGATAAAATAAAAGATTTTTTTATGTTATACTATTCAATTCTCGACGATAAATCGATTTGATAGATCAGATATTGTTATTCATAACATTGATCCGATTCAGTATCATCAGAATTCAATTCATCCCATTGAATTGACAGGAGTAAAATTTCTTATCTCTATGGGATTAGATCCCGAGTTATTGCGAAGTAAAAAAAACAATGAGATTATGGAAGTCAATATTCTCGCATTTATTGCTACTGCACTGTTCATTCTAGTTCCTACTGCTTTTTTACTTATCATCTACGTAAAAACAGTCAGTCAAAATGATTAATTTAACTGAAACTTGGTTGGATTATTAGTTCTTATCAATGATTGAAGAAATAAAAGAAAGGGATTAAAACTCCAAGTTTTAAATGAAACGATTTGGCTGGAATCATAAGTATCTGAGATAGTGTGGTATAAAGAACTATATTATATATAGTTCTTTATACCACACTAGATAGTATTGTATATTTTGATCATATAAATTTATTATCATATAAATATAAATAGTATGATCATATAAATTTTATCATATAAAGTTGTATACAGATATGGTTTTATATAGATATAGATCAATTTACAATATGTACATGTATTAGATGTACATCGAAATAGCAGTCTAATTCTATTTCTTTTTTTCGCTACATCTACTTGTATGGGTTTCGATTAATCCAAAATAATCCAAGGCCAACTCTTCTAATTCCTAGGCTTCTTATAACTTATAACTTAATATATAGATTTATATATAATATATATTTATTTATATATATAATATAAATATATAATATAAAACTAAATATATATATAAGTTAAGTCCCGAGATCCATCGAAAGAATTAATGGAGGAAAAATAGTATGGGTATGGGCATATATTAACTATATAAAAAAAAAGAAAACGAAAGCAAGGAATCTTTTTTTTTTTTAGTTTCGCAAAACGATCAATTAAACGATTGATACAATTCGATCACTCAATCGATTATTCAATTAGTAGTACCCCTAGAGTCCACTTCTTCCCCATACTACGAGTGAGAGGGAAAATGTAAAGACTACCATTAAAGCAGCCCAAGTGAGACTTACTATATCCATGTGAATTATGTCTCCTATCTCTATGAAGGAATTATTTCATTATTGATTATTGATCAATAATCATAGTGGAATCGACGGTGCAGAGTCAAAAGAAAATAGTATTCTGACTTAAGGCTATTGATGAACTAATCCAATGAATCCACTCGTAACAAGTTCCTATATTATAAAATTTCTGGTAGAATCGGGAAGCATTAAGCACAAATACAATATACACACCTTTTCTTTGGAAATAGTAAAGGAATGCTCCTAATGGAACATGTAGAAATAGTAAGACCTATTGTTTGTTACCTTTCTTTCATAAGCAAAAGACGTCAAAATATACCATCAAGATAGATAACCATCTATCAGATACCTCTATTTTATTTGATCTAAGGCTTACGTCTTTCTTTCTGTGAAAGAATGGAATGGTAAGACACCACCACCATTATTACATACATTCTTTTTTTTTGTAATCCCCTACAAGGGCAAAGAATTTTTTTTTTTTCAACTTTTCTTTTGACTCTATAAATAAGAGTCACCCAACCATGTTGATTGAATGTTTGAGTACTCAAAGCCTCTCGTGAGTCTGGATACAAAGTATCTTCAGTCCTTTCCACAACTTCTAAATTTATTTCCCATCAGCCTATTCTATTCAATCTAATTCCAGACAGAGTCAGTAGACACTATTTTAGTATTTAGTATAGGTAGTGTAAGATAATTAGGAAGTCTTGATAGTCTTTCGTATAATCTCTTCTTCAATCCTAGGAGAAAAAATGGAGTGTCCTTTAGGAACTTTTGGATACTAAGATTTCCGACCTCTTACTTTCGTAGTTCTGAATCCCAGAATTGACTCTCACTATTTATTTGATTCAATTGATATCATAAATCAAATAAATGTCCGAATCAATCATTAATAAGTAAGGGTTACTTCATACCTATTGGTACCGGTTTGGACCGGTACCCAGAACCCAGATTTTGAGAAAAAAGAAAAAAAAAATTTACAGTTTTTTTTATAGAATTATGGATTCTAAAAATCAAGTATCGACAGGCCTAGTCGTTTGCCTCTGCTTCTTGCGGGGCAAGAATTTGTCGAGTTAGATCAGCAGAATAAGAAATTTCAAGTCTTTTGTTGATCAGGCGACACCCGGATTTGAACTGGGGATAAAGGATTTGCAGTCCCCCGCCTTACCACTTGGCCATGCCGCCAAATCCGATCAAAAATGGACAATATTTTTATCCATCCATATTCTATTACTAATTTTTTTTTGATCTTGAATCCCATTGTACTTATCCCTTTTAAAAAATGAATCCCTATTTTTTATTGGATCCAGTTTAGATTATTCTCTTCGATTGATTGTATCTCAAAAGACACACTGCTTAAAAACTTCCCTTCTCCTTCTATTGAAAAGAGAAAAAATAGATTTCCGGTCACAGACCGAAAAATTCAGGGAAAATTGGAACCATTAACTCTTTTCACTTTATAATTAGTGAACGGTTCTTAAATTTGTATCTCAAATTGTGTTTCTTTAATGGTATAACAAAATCAAATTGATTTACGACTAATCAGTATCAATTATTTTCAATAATCAATCCTTTTCAATTTCAATTATAACAAAATATATGTGTATATGTAAACCCCAGAACAGAAATTGTTACACAGATACCGAATTGGGTCTTTCTCTTATGTACATATCCCTATAGAGAATTATCGTGCTTAAATTTTTCATTGAATATTTTGAATAGAAAATAGGAATTATGATATAGTGCGACCTGACTTCTGTTGCCACAAGTAAAATTACGATAAAAGATGCGATATGCGGATAGGTATATCGGCATGTACTTAATAAATACTACTCCTATTACTATTATGCAATTCAATCGTATTCTATCTATAAATTCTACTACCAAAAAAAATCCGCGAATTCTTTTTTGAACATTAAAGTGCGCTAAAAAAAGGAAATTCTATACTGCTCCTGATTATTCTGTCTTTATCTCATTCATAAAGAGCAGATTTAATCCTGAATCCTTTTATTTTTTTGGTACCCAATCTGATCGTAATATCATAATAATAGGTAGAAATTGGATCAATTTTTATATTCTATACAAGACTCCATAAGTGGAAGTGATAGAATTTTTTTTTCCAGGAATGTTTTATCAATTCATTTCCATTTGTACTTGTCGCAAATTCGAACTTGCGTCGAAAATGCTCTTCATTCCTCCGTCTAGTTTCCGTTCATACGTATGAAATACATTACATTACATCTATGG